TGCCGACTTTTCACCTTAATTCTGAATCTACGTCTTGGAAGAAAATAAGTTTCTTGAAATTTTGTATTTCGAATCATATTGAATGAATGTTGAAAATGTTGAAGTTGAAAAAAAAATACCGAAATTTTTGATTCTTATTTTTCGCAAAGTCAAAAATTCGACTAATTGAAGACTCGTTGTATTATAATAAACCTAAGTGGTAGCTTTCCCGAAATATAACCGAGAATTAGATCATTATTATCTAAATGAACCCCAAAGATGTCGTTGAGAACGGATTCTTTAATTAAACTTTCCGGAATCGATTTCTGTTTTTCAGTTAAACGAAAATCTCTTTTATTCTGGATCAACTTCTTTATTCTGAACGATCTAAAACCATAGATGTCGTTTTCAAAGATGAGGTCGTAGATGAGATACGATATTAGACAACCTGTCCCCTTTCTTTGTCACAAATAGAAAGTTGCGAATTTCATTTGGATATTAGAAGTATTACCATATATAACACAAACATTCTCCACCTATCCTTTCTAATCGAGCCTCTCGGTCTGTCATTAGACCTCGAGAAGTAGAAAGAATTACAATCCCCATCCCGCCTAAAATTCTAGGAATTCGTTGATAGTTAGAATAGATTCGTAGACCGGGTCGACTGATGCGTTTTAAATTTAAAACTTTTAGATTTCTATAAGGCTCGTCCCGATTCCTTCTATAGCATAGGGTTAAAACCAAAAAAGATTTGTTGTTTTCTCGATGTTTTCTCACGTTTTCGATAAAACCCTCGCGTAAAAGTATTTTAACAAGACTTTCGCTGAGATTCGTAAATGCTATTCGAACCACTCTTTTTGTATTCATCTCAGCATTTCGTATCGAGGTTAGTATGTCAGCAATAGTATCCTTAGCCATAATGAATTAAAGTATTGGTCCCTCCCAATTTTGATATAATCAACATGTTTTTCTTGTTTTTTCTTTGGTTATGACTATGCATTTTTCAAGGTATATGCGTGAGACACAATCTACTAACTGAATCTTAATTGATTTCTTTCAAATAACTACCCGAAACATAACTATATTCTTTCTGGAATGATATTATCATGGAACTAGATTAGGGTCTCGTTTTATAATACTTCGGGAGCTAATGAAACTATTTTGGTAAAATTGAACTGTCTCAATTCCTCTGCAATCGCACCAAAAACTCGAGTGCCTTTTGGATTGCCTTCTTTATTAATGACAACTGCGGCATTATCATCATATCGTATTATCATACCGTCGTCACGTTTGAGTTCTTTACAAGTACGTACAATTACAGCCCTGACCACTTCTGATCTTTCTAGCGCCATTTGCGGAACTGCTTCTTTGATCACAGCAATAATAACGTCACCAATATGAGCATATCGACGATTGCTAGCTCCTATGATTCGAATACACATCAATTTGCGAGCACCGCTGTTATCCGCTACATTCAAATAGGTCTGAGGTTGAATCATATCATTTTTTTGATTATTTTTTTAGGCAAAGTAAAGGGCGAAGAAAAAAAGAAATATTGTTTGTCCAAAAAACCAAACCTGCACCTTCGATTCGTTTGTATCCCCAAAAGCTATTTTTTTTTTGCTTTTGCCTTTTTCTTTTACATTTCCAAATTTTATCCCGAAAGACTGAATTGAGTTCGTATAGGCATTTTGGACGCTGCTATTGAAATAGCCCTTCTAGCTATCTTTTCTGTTACGCCACCGATTTCATAAAGTATTCGACCTGGTTTAACAACAGCTACCCAATATTCAGGCGATCCTTTACCCGAACCCATACGTGTTTCTGCGGTTCTGACTGTAACCGGTTTATCTGGAAATATACGGACCCATATCTTTCCACGGCGGCGTGCATTTCGTGTCATTGCCCGTCGACCTGCTTCTATTTGTCTAGATGTGATCCAAGCGGGTTCAAGTGCCTGAAGAGCATATTTACCGAAACAAATATAATTACCTCGATAAGAAATTCCCTTCATTCTTCCTCTATGTTGTTTACGAAATCTGGTTCTTTTGGGGTTATAGTTGATGGTTGGGTTTGAATTTCATCTCTACTCCAGAATCGGACGTGAGAGTTTCTTCTCATCCGGCTCCTCGCGAATAAAAAGATTCAAAAATAGGGAATTTTAAGGAAATTTAGATAGAATATAATTTGAATTAAGATAGACTTGTAGTTCATACGATATCCATCGATTTCATAAGTATAAGTAATATATCCAAGTATGGAGTTCAGCGAATCGATCTCAAATCTGGTAGTAATTTGTATCTTCTTTCTATCGTATAGTGAAAGACCTAAAAGAACTATTTCTATGAAATATAAATATATATATAATTTTTTTAATCTTAAAATGAATCTTTCTTTTGTTTTCTCCTTGAATTTAACCGTCTTAGCATCTCCAAATTAAGTAATCCAAGAAAAGAAAGGTTTCGCGGGCGAATGTTGACTCTTTCAATTCAATTTCGATTTCGGTTGTAGCCATAATTTCTAACTTTTTCGAATAGATGAATTGGTCTCGGGTCCGTTCCGCCATCCAGATCAATGAATCATTAGAATTCGTGTTCAATCGAATTTTTGAGATCCACAGGTTCCGTCGTTCTCATCGCTTCTTACTTAATGTTTAGGTCTGAATTCTGCAATGGAGCTCAATGAAAGTTGTGCGTGAGTCAATCTTCTCAGTCTTTATTGACTCGAAGCTCTTGATTTTTTTTTCTCTGGACGGATTCATTTTAGTATGGATGAATCTGTATTAATGCGTTCTTACATTGCCCTTTTTATGAGACGGCTCATAGACCTTACATATTCCATATTGGAATTAGATAGCATCAATCGGCGTTTTCTTTCTTTCTCTCATCCTTCCATTTATCCACACCCTTATTTTCTTTTCTCTATTTTGATTCACAACTTAGAATCTGATTTTTTTTATTTAGGCAAAAAGGTTTCAGTTGCTACAAGGATATGACTGATCTGTCATATCTTGACCGGTTCTTTGGATCCAGATAATGCGAAGTGATGAATTGGGTATTTTTCTAGAGTTATTAGTTTTGACTATCAGTGGCTTTTTTTTACTAACCCGAAAAAACCAACGAGTCACACACTAAGCATAGCAATTATATCAAGCATTCAATTGAATTTTTATTAAATCCGATAAAATTACGAAGAATTACGAATTCAAAAAATTTTTTGGTTTTGGATTGAACAGAAAAAGAAGAAATGGCTTTCTCGTTTTTTAGTATTAGCAACTAGAAGGGAAGGTCCAGGCAAAGTTTCTTATTCTCCATCAATAAATATCCAAATTTTAATGCCTAATATCCCAGAAATAGTTCGAATTGGATAGGAACAATAATCGATTTTCGCTTGAATGGTTTGTAGGGGAACTCTACCTTCTCGGATCCATTCAATCCGCGCAATTTCTTTTCCGTCAATACGTCCTGCAATTTGTACTCGAATTCCTTTTGTATTTGCTTGTTCAGTTAATTCAATTGCTTTTTTCATTGCTTTTCGAAATGAAACTCTCTTCTTTAATTGGTCGACGATAAATTCTGCAAGAATAGTAGGATTTCTATAAGGCTCTGCAATTCTTATGATAGCAAGGTTAAATTTTCGGTTCACCCAAAAAAATTCTTTTTGTAAATTTCTCTGTAATTCTTCGATTTTTCGCTTTTCGTTAAATAATTTTTGGGATGCTGTATAGATTTTAATTTTGATTACATCGATTTGTTTTTGAATCTCTATACGTGTAATTCCTTCGACGACGGAGTAGATTTTCATCTTTTTTTGTATATAATTCTTGATATAATCTCTTATTTTTGCATCGTCTTGTAAATTTTCTGAATACTTTTTTGGTTGTGCAAACCAAAGGGAATAATAACTTTGGGTTGTACCAAGTCTGAAACCAAGTGGATTTATTTTTTGTCCCATGCTCCCCCATTATTATACATATCGTGCTCTTCTCTAGTTCTATACTGATTTTTCCCTTTCGTTTTTTTTAACTCTTGCATAGAGTCTGTTTCAAAAAATTTCTCTGGCTTGAACCAGAATGTCTCTTCATATTCACTTATGGAGATATCTTTCATTACAATCATTATATGGCAGGTCGGTTTTTTTATCCGATAACTACGTCCTCGCGCTCGAAATTTTAGTCGCTTCATAGCAGTACCCTCATTGACTTCAGCTTTACTAATGACTAAATCTGCTTCGTTAGAACTAAGAAGGGAACTAGCATTTGCTGCTGCCGAATAAACTACTTTAAAAATGGGATAACATGCTCGATAAGGCATGAGTTCTAATATCATAAGTGTTTCTTCGTAAGAACGTCCACGAATTTGGTCAATGACCCTTCTCGCTTTGTGAACAGACATAGAGATATGTTGACCTAAAGCGTATACTTCTGTTTTGTTCTCCTTTATGACCATAAAATTATCCTCCTACTAATCAATTATAAACATCTCTATATTTTCACTCTTCTTAACGACGAGATTTATTATCGTTTCTTGTATGTTTTCGAAAATTTAAAGTAGGTGCAAATTCTCCTAATTTGTGGCCGATCATATCATTATTTATATAAATAGGTAAATGTTCCTTTCCATTATGGATAGCAATCGTATGTCCGATCATTATGGGTACAATCGTAGATGCCCGGGACCAAGTTTTTATTATTTCTTTTTCGGTTTTTGTATTAATCTTATTAATTTTGTTTAATAAATGATTTGCTACAAAAGCATTTTTTTTTTTTCGTGAAGGGGGCATAGCTTACTCCTCTTTTTTTGTAAAGACGAAGAAAGAAATTAGATTTTCTCTCCTATTTACTACGGCGACGAATAATCAAATTATCACTATATTTCTTTCTTTTTCTAGTTCTTCTGCCAAGGGCAGGATAACCCCAAGGGGTTGTGGGTTTTTTTCTACCAATTGGGGCCTTTCCTTCCCCACCCCCATGGGGATGGTCTACAGCGTTCATAACTACCCCTCTTACTACAGGGCGCTTA